TATCCCCATTTATATCTGCATTAAGCCGACCTATGGATAGAAAGAAAGATGCAGGAAAGGAAAATGAAATATGAAATCCAAATATGCTTTGGGAGTGTGAGATAGGCAGACGAGGAGTACGCAGCCGAACAACCGCAGGGGCTTCCGCTGAACTAACCAGATGGGCCGCCCAAAACCTGGAGCTGACATTTCAATCGGAAATCAACGTCGGGTCCCGGCTATCCGAAAAACGCAGACTGAAGCGGAGGATCACAAAATGCAACAAGGGTCGATGTAATTGACGGCGCTTGCGCGAAGGAAGAAGCTAATCAATCAGAATTGAGACAGGGAGGAGAGGCGAAAGAGAGATTTTCGAGCCTGCAAGCAACAACGGCTGAAAAGCCGTTGCGCGCTAGCAGGGGTGCCCCTTTCAAAAACTTTTCTAAGGTAAGCTTTGCTTAACGCCCTAGTTTTGGAGTTTTCCCCAACCTATACCTTACTAATAAAAAGGGGGCTTCCCTTTTTCAGCTGCATTGCACTGCCGCATAAACAATGGATCCGCTGGGCTGGATGAGCAACCTTCTATCTGGCCTCTCTACCTGTAGTAGAGTAGCTTGCTACTTTAAATCAGAAAAGGAAGATTGAGCAAAGCAAAGGAGAAAGAAGTTGTCCCCTCTTCTCTGCTAACCCGCCTAAGCATATGTAGAAAAAGAGGGAGCGGAGAAGGAAGAACAACCTTTAGCACATGAGGTGGCGGGTTTGGCTAGGTAACATAATGGAAATGTATCGGACTGCAAATCCTGGAATGACGGTTCGACCCCGTCCTTGGCCTCGAGGAGTGGTGAGCAGCGCAGAACTTTAATCAATCAAATGGCATAGTATTAGGGTAGGGGGTTTTCCCTTGTTAGAAATCCACAGACAACCTTCTCAAACCAAAGAAATGCAAGATGAGAAGGAGCTTTTTACGTTACGCTTCAATAGAATGAATTCGGTAAGGGTAGAATACGCCCTATGGTCGATCGAAGGTCCCACTTGAACTCAAATCTATCTGACCTTCAATCTTTCTTTGTCCAGCCAGCTCAAGCTCAGGGTATTCTTTTAACAGCAGAAAAGAGCTGAGAACGAAAAAGCAGTCGAACGAACAAGGAGTCCCATCCCACGCCTTACTCTTTGAATGCTTTGGGCATAGTTCATAGAAAGATTCATGTTAAGGACTAGCGCTCCGTTGCTGCACTCTCGCAAAGCAGACTTCCCCGATTAGGACTAAAAAACAAACATGGGAGAGAGGAGTCGGCAGCATTGCTATTGAATTGAATAGAATAACCACATTGCCGAATGCAGTTAGCTAGATAAGCAGCTCATGACCCGAGAGAAGGTGCTATACTATAGAATAAGTTCTTGTCGGACTCCTTCAGCCGACATCAAGACTATGTTCTGGTTTGGTAGCTTAGTCTTAGTCGGCCTTTCCTAAAGTAAGGAGGTAGTTCGACTAGCAGGCAATTGCCTTATTTTTAAGGAAGAAGAAGAACGAACTCTTAACTCGGAATCGAATCTGCTCTTCCATTCTTTGAAGATTTGAAGGACGAAAGGCGGCTATTTCAGCCGTTGGGCAAACTATTGCAGATTCTCTTGTGGCAATTCACTCTCCTATTTCTTCTAAAGACATGGTGATCTATGCCTTAGCCAGGTTGCCACCGGAGTATGAATCCTTCATCACCACAGTGACAAAGAAGAATGTGAATCTCACCTTTGAAGACCTGCGTTCCAAGCTCTTGTATCATGAGTAGGGCCTTCAACAAATTCATAGCGCTGCCTCCGATCAGTCAATGGCCTTTGTTGCGACCACACAACAAAATTCAGAAAAAAACAAGGTCTCAAGGCCGTGGAAGAGGCTGTTCCCCCGTGGCCAACTCGAATGGGCTGAAGTTCGACGCAGAGCATTTTGGTTGTTAAGTTATAGCAGCACTGAGCAACATCCAACAGCTCTAGTCCTTCTGGTTTGCACTAAAGTGGCTTAGCTTAACGCCCTTGCTAAGAGTTAAATGGTGGGATCCTTGTTTTATCTTTCTTTTTTTTAATTGGATTAGTACTGGGACGCATATATCAAAAGCTCAGTGTGCAATTTGAATGAGATAGATTTTTTGGAATTCAAAGTAATTGAGGTTACACAAAATCGGAGCCATAAAAGAATTTGATCAGGATCGTACAAGACCATTTGTGTATGTGCTCCCAAGAAACATATGGTACTCTATTCCATGTAATGGATCGGGTCGAAAAACCAGACCCGGTCTCTCTTTGAATCCTGAATATGGCAATAATTGTACTAATCCACATACCCATCAATCGTACTAGTTGAAGTAATTGGAATTCCCCTCTTTGTTTGATGGATGAGAAATGCGAAACGAAAAAGGGATAAAAAAAGGATCCCCCGTTGGGAATGAAATTCTGCTTCCTGTCCCCCCTTTCACAGAAAATGGAGAGATGAATTGATGTATTTATTGAATCCGTCGGGACTGACGGG